GACCTATATTATAGAGTATATAACTTCGATCATAGGGATCAATTTCTAACCGCATAGCTTCGTAATAATTCTGTAAAGCTTCTGCATAATTTCCTTCGGATTGAGCAGACATTCGTTACGGTCGTCATTCAATTCAAAGAATCTCCGTTCCAGAACCGTACGTGAGATTTTCATCTCATACGGCTCCTCCCTTATGTGCATAATGAAAATAATACATAGAATTAAATAAGGAGTAAAATATTCTCATTATGAACTGAGCGGGGCTAGTGTTTTTACAAGAAATCTCTAGCCAACCTTTCTGCAAAAGATCTTTTCTTAACATCAAGCATGCTGATACTAGATAAAAATATTAAGTTAACTCCAACAATTTCTTTGTCCTCAATCTTTCTTAATCTCTAGGAATTAGTCACTTCAACAGTCTTCGATGGTTATACGGGTATCCAAAGTACGAACGAGATGGATGTTTGTTGTCCCAACCATTCTTCTTAGTTCCGATCCCCAAAAAGAAAAAAGGAGATAATTTCTAACAAAGTTTTCATGTTGTTGATTCCTAGGCGTAGTGCTTCTTCCTCTATGCCGACTATAGGTACTAGTGGGGTAGGGTTAACCTGCAATACGCAACCCCATAGACCTTAGTGTAACCTTTCGTTCAATGCTAGAATTGGCAATTGAAGCATCTGAGGCTGCATTAATCGGGGATACCCGACAGAAGGAATTGTTTTATTTAGAAACTTCACCTTCAACAAGCGTAGAGTCGAGTTCTTTCAAATCTTTCTATCCCGACTAATGTGTCTTTCTCCTAAGACTTGAAGCGATAAATAAATAAAAATCAAACCACACCATCTCTGTAATAAGTAAATGCCTCCTTTTCTCCTGAAGTTGTCGGAATTATTTGTAATAAGATATTGGCTACAATTGAAAAGGTCTTATCAATAAAATTTCCAGTTATCCGGGATCTAGGCATAGGTAGCAATCCATTTTTTAATGTCTTTTAATTACCTCTCATGAGAAAACGATCCCACAAAAAAGTAGTTCTACAGTACAAAATAACATAAAAACAGACTGAATTAAAAAAAAGATAGACTGAGCATTTGAGACGTTCCAATCCAATGATTTAAACCGATATAAATAATATAAATAATATAAATATCAAAAAAGAACGGAAGGGCCTGGCCTGTTTTACAAACACAAATATCTATCGATCGTTATTGTTTTTAATCTTTATTTAACTTTAACAAAGAGTTTGGCATACAAAAAAAAATATCTTTATCCCCCAATTTCGAAGGAAAGTTCTTTATTTGAATTTGATTCAAAATTTTCTATTTTTCTTTTTTTTATAGTTCGAATTGATTGTACATACCATATTTACTCAACAATCTAATACGAATGATTCGCGATTCACTCAGTTTCTGGGACATAATCATTATGTAGGAGAGATGGCCGAGTGGTTCAAGGCGTAGCATTGGAACTGCTATGTAGGCTTTTGTTTACCGAGGGTTCGAATCCCTCTCTTTCCGTACCTTCACTTAATTTATCAATATTCTACTGATCGCAATGTATCAAATCCCATAACCACATAACAATGGATACCTTTATTCCAACAGTTAGACCTTTCCTTTATATAGATTCTCTATTCCTAATTTCTGCGTTACAGAAAATAAAATACTGCAAAACAAAAAATGTAAAGGAATGAAAATATCCCTATCGTTCTACGACATATTAATGAGAGAAAAATCCCCCGATCAAACCGGTTTCTTTACTTGGGCGATAGGAGACAAAATTTTCCGAACTCTTGTTATTTTAGTTCGGTTTAAGTCTGACGAGAATAATATTCGACTACTAGCAATTCATTTATTTTCAAGCCGACCCATTTGCTATCTATTATTTGATTGACCAATCCTTTATATTGAAATGGGTGAAGAGTCAAATGTTTTGGCAATTCCGCCTGGGGGGCTGAATCGATATAATTTTTAATCATAGCTCTAGATTTTTGTTCATCCCTCGCTGTAATAACATCTCGGGGTTTGCAGCGATAACTTGGTATATCTACTATACGACCATTAACTAAAATATGTCTATGATTAACTAATTGGCGGGCTTGAGGAATAGTTGACGCCATACCCAATCGAAAAAGGATGTTATCCAACCGCATTTCAAGTAATTGTAATAAAACCCGACCTGTTGAACCTTTGGCTTTTGCGGCGATACGAACGTATTTAAGTAATTGTCGTTCTGTAAGACCATAATGAAAACGCAATTTTTGTTTTTCTTCTAAACGAATACGATATTGAGATTTTTTACCCGAGCGTGATTGATTTCTAAGATCGCCCCCGGCTCTAGGATTTTTACTAGTTAGTCCCGGTAAAGCCCCCAGACGTCGTATTTTTTTGAAACGAGGCCCTCGGTAACGTGCCATAAAAACTCCTTGTTTTCCTTATTTTTTTTTGTTGAATTTTCAGAAACCTAAATTAAAACTGAACTAAATTGAACTAAGGGATCAATAACTATGATATATAAATAAATATGATAAATGAAGGAAAATCTACTGAAATAGTAAACTACAAAGAATTAGGAGATGGATTGTATCCAGATCCGGACATTATTATATATATACCAAAAATGTATATAGAAAATATATATATATAGAAAGCAAAGGGGTCCTTTTCTTGTTCTTGCTTTGTTCTGCAGAGATTTAACCACTCTAAGTTTTGTTCATAATTAGGAGTTCTTACCACATAAGAATCGTTCACACTTGGAAAAAGGGAAAAGCATCCAAATCAATATTCTTTGATTTCAAAAAAACAGTTTTAATCGTGTAAAAAATCAAACAAATAGAGAAAAGCCAACTATCGGAGTCGAACCGATGACCATCGCATTACAAATGCGATGCTCTAACCTCTGAGCTAAGCGGGCTCACATAACAGAAATTGTACATGCATAGGAATTTAATAAACTAATGGAATCTTGGTTATTAACTTTTTATTCTTTTTTTTTTTTCGATATTCATAATTAATTCATATTAATTATGAATATCGAAAAAAAAAAGAATCGATCCTTCAAGTATTCAAAATTGCACGAGAAAAAATGAGAGTAAGAGAAGTATATATAATAAATGTGTTCTATATACATCTATATTGAATTGCGGATAGAGAAATGATAGAATCCTTTCTGATTAGACTAAATAAGGGTCTCTGCTAGAGATGAAAGAAGATAGACAAGAAATAAAAAAAAGGCTTTTTATAGGAATCACTATCTAATGACTTCAACAGTTACAGTAGAATACAAATGAAAAAGGGGGATAATAATAAGATCTTAATCTCAAAGCAAAAAAGGGGATATGGCGAAATTGGTAGACGCTACGGACTTAATTGGATTGAGCCTTGGTATGGAAACTTACTAAGTGATAACTTTCAAATTCAGAGAAACCCTGGAATTAAAAATGGGCAATCCTGAGCCAAATCCTGTTTTCCGAAAACAAAAAAAGTTTCATAAAGACAGAAAAAAAAGGAAGGATAGGTGCAGAGACTCAATGGAAGCTGTTCTAATAAATGAGGTTGACTGCGTTGCATTAGTAAAGTAAACCTTCTGTCAAAACCCCAGAAAGGATAAAGAAAGTAAAGTATAACCATATATACATAGTACTAAAATACTATCTCAAATGATTAATAGGGCCGTGAATCCATAATCCATATTCATATTTTTTTTTTATCTTTAATTTATTTTTTATCTTTATATTCTTTATATTTTTTATCTTTCTATATTTTATATATATAAATAAAAAAAAAAAAAAAATAATTGACTTGATTCAAAATTGAGGAAAGGATTGAATATTAATTCATCAAACCATTCACTTCATAGTCTGATAGATAACTGACTAATCGGACGAGAATAAAGATAGAGTCCCATTCTACCTGTCAATATCGACACCAAGGCAATTTATAGTAAGAGGAAAATCCGTCGACTTTAGAAATCGTGAGGGTTCAAGTCCCTCTATCCCCAAAAAAGGACGGCTCGGCTCCTTAATTATTTTTATCCCATTCTCTCTTTTAGTTAACGGTTCAAATTTCGTTATCTTTCTCATTCATTCCATTCTTTGACAAACATATTTGGGCTGTATTTTTTTTTTTTACAAATCTATAGATATCATACACCTACAAATGCCCATCTTTGAGCAAAACAATAAATTCCAATTCATTGGAAATTGGAATGATTAACAATCCAAATCATTAGTCGAATTGAAATTTACGAAGTTCTTTTTTTTTAAGATACAAAAAATTTCAGGTCTGGATAAGCCTTTAGAATATTTTTTCGTCTTTTTAAAATTGACTTGTTTATGTTTAATTCACATAGGCAAAAAATTTTTACTAAAATTTAGTAAAATGAGTAAGACGACGTGATTAAAATGGTTGGGTAAAACGGTCGGGATAGCTCAGTTGGTAGAGCAGAGGACTGAAAATCCTCGTGTCACCAGTTCAAATCTGGTTCCTGGCACATGATTAATTTGTGTATTAAGTATCCATTCTACAATTTAATGAAATTTCGATCTGATATAGATCAACATAGATATTCAGTAATGGTATGGACCATACATGATATATACTTAACTTATCCATCTAGATATATAGCCTTTCTAGATCTAGATGAATAAAGAGTTTTTATTATAAAAGTTTATGTTATAAAAAAACTATGTAAAAAAAATTCGATTATCTTTACTCGTCTTTTTTATTTTCATTTTATTTGTTCATAATGTGTCTCCTCTCGGTCAAAAAGAATGTTAATACTTCATTTAATACTTCATATTTCATATAAATTCGAAAGATTAAACTAAAATTAGTTAGTTAAAAAACCGAAAAGTCTAGTCTATAGGAGTTGACGGGTGAAAATTTCCAAGATTCATCTTAGATAGAGTATAAATAGAATCCGATCCTCTTTCAGTTCTTTGTGTTTATTTTCTTTCATCTTCTATTTCTTCATTCCCTTTTATGTTATGTGACTTTTTA